ATATATTCCTTTTATCCATTTCTAATTAAACTATTATTATTTTGATAAATAATTATATTTTAATAAATCAATTATTATAATATAAATAATTTCTATTAATTATAATATATATATATACATTTTATAATTAATAATATATATATATATATATACGTAGAAATACACAACAATTAATTATTCATTTATATATATATTAAATATTTATATTATAATAAATTAATAATAATTATTGTATATTAAATTTTTATTGACAAAAGTTAAAATCACGAAAAAATCAATACATGATTTTTTATCAGATAAAAAAAAGGCAATTCTTGAAATTTGAAAAGTTTCAACGATTTTGCCGAATTTTCGATTTTTTTGCAACAATTTTGTACGGAAAAACAATCTAGTTAACCCGAAATTGTTACAATCTTATCATAAAAATTAGGAAGATTAATTTTATAAATTATACTAATTTAACATAAATTTATTATACAAAATTTTAATTTACTTTTAATTGATAAATATTAAAATAAAGTTTAAATGAAGTGCCTGAAATAAAAGGATTATTTTGATAGAATAAATTATGTAAAATTTTTACCTTCATTAAATTATATTTAATAGAATTAAACTATTTCCAAAAGTATCAAAAACTTTTATACATCATATACTAAAATATAAAAAGATAAGCTAATTAAGCTATTGGGTTCATACCCCAAATATAAAAGTTTTAATCTTTTTCTTTTTAATAACTAATATTTATAAAATAATTTTTATTTTAACATTATTTATAAGAACTATAATTTCAGTATCATCATATACCTGATTAGGAACTTGAATAGGATTAGAAATCAATTTATTATCTTTTATTCCATTATTAAAAATAAAAAATAATCCCTACTCTTCAGAATCATCAATTAAATATTTTCTAGTTCAAGCTTTAGCTTCTTCTATCTTTTTATTTTCTATTATTATAATTATAATAACTAAAAATTTAATTAGAGATAATTTAAATATTAATCAATTTTTAATAATAATAATTAATTCATCACTTTTAATAAAAATGGGAGCTGCCCCCTTTCATTTTTGATTTCCTGAAATCATTGAAGGAATAAATTGAATTAATAGATTAATTTTATTAACATGACAAAAAATTGCACCTATAATATTATTATCATATACAATTAAATATTCAAATTATATTATTTTAATTATTATAATATCAACTTTAATTGGAAGAATTGGAGGTTTAAATCAAACCAGTCTCCGTAAAATTATAGCTTATTCTTCAATTAATCATTTAGGATGAATATTAAGATCACTTCTTAATACAGAAATAATCTGAATAATTTATTTTATTATATATTCATTTATTTCTTTTACACTAATTTATAATTTAAATAATTTTAAAATTTATTATTTAAAACAAATATATTCATTTATAAATAAAAATTTATTAATTAAATTTAGATTAATATTAAATTTATTATCATTAGGAGGGCTGCCCCCTTTCCTAGGATTTTTTCCTAAATGAATATTAATTCAATATTTAAGTAATAATTATATATATTTATTATTTTTTATAATTATAATAACTTTAATTACATTATTTTTTTATTTACGAATTATATATACTAGATTAATTATATCTCATAATGAATTAAATTTTAACATTTTAATAAATATTAATTCAAAAATAAATATTTTAATATTAATTTCTTTATTTATTTCAATTAATGGTTTAATTTTATGTACAATCCTTTTTAATCTAAATTAAAGGATTTAAGTTAATTAAACTAATAGCCTTCAAAGCTATAAATAAAGAAAACCTCCTCCCTTTAAGCCTTAATATTAAAGGTTCAATTAATTAAGGTATTAAAAGTTTTAAAAATAATATTTTTATCTTTAAATTTGCAATTTAATATTTTATTTAAACTATAAAACTTTTGGTAAAAGAAATTTAAATTTCCTAAATAAATTTACAGTTTATTACCTAATATCTCAGCCATTTTACCGCGACAATGATTATTTTCAACAAACCATAAGGATATTGGAACTTTATATTTTATTTTTGGAGCATGATCAGGAATAGTAGGTACTTCATTAAGTATACTAATTCGAGCTGAATTAGGTAATCCTGGAGCATTAATTGGTGATGATCAAATTTATAATGTTATTGTTACTGCTCATGCATTTGTAATAATTTTTTTTATAGTAATACCTATTATAATTGGAGGATTTGGAAATTGACTTGTTCCTTTAATATTAGGTGCTCCAGATATAGCTTTTCCTCGAATAAATAATATAAGTTTTTGATTACTTCCTCCTTCTTTAACTCTTCTTTTAATGAGAAGTATAGTAGAAAGAGGAGCAGGTACAGGATGAACAGTTTACCCTCCCCTATCATCAGGAATTGCTCATGCAGGAGCTTCAGTAGATTTAGCTATTTTTAGTTTACATTTAGCTGGTATTTCATCTATTTTAGGAGCAGTAAATTTTATTACTACAATTATTAATATACGATCTATTGGAATAACTTTTGATCGGATACCTTTATTTGTTTGATCAGTAGGAATTACTGCTTTATTATTATTATTATCTTTACCAGTATTAGCTGGAGCTATTACAATATTATTAACTGATCGAAATTTAAATACTTCATTTTTTGATCCTGCAGGAGGTGGAGATCCTATTTTATATCAACATTTATTTTGATTTTTTGGACATCCAGAAGTGTATATTTTAATTTTACCAGGATTTGGAATAATTTCTCATATTATTAGACAAGAAAGAGGTAAAAAGGAAACTTTTGGTTCATTAGGAATAATTTATGCTATATTAGCTATTGGACTTTTAGGATTTGTAGTATGAGCTCATCACATATTTACAGTTGGAATAGATGTTGATACTCGAGCTTATTTTACTTCTGCAACAATAATTATTGCTGTTCCTACAGGAATTAAAATTTTTTCATGACTTGCTACTCTTCATGGTGCCCAATTATCTTATAGTCCTTCATTATTATGAGCTTTAGGATTTGTATTTTTATTTACTGTAGGAGGATTAACTGGAGTAGTTTTAGCTAATTCATCTATTGATATTATTCTTCATGATACATATTATGTTGTTGCTCATTTTCATTATGTTTTATCAATAGGAGCAGTATTTGCTATTATAGCTGGATTTATTCAATGATTTCCTTTATTTACAGGACTTAGATTAAATAATAATCTTTTAAAAACTCAATTTATTGTAATATTTATTGGTGTAAATTTAACATTCTTCCCTCAACATTTTTTAGGACTAAGAGGTATACCACGTCGATATTCAGATTATCCTGATGCTTATACTTCATGAAATGTAATTTCATCAATTGGATCAACTATTTCATTTATTGGAGTATTATTATTTATTTATATTATTTGAGAAAGATTCATTTCTCAACGTTTAGTAATTTTCTCAAATCAAATATCGACTTCTATTGAATGATTCCAAAATTATCCTCCAGCTGAACACAGATATTCTGAATTACCTATACTATCTAATTTCTAATATGGCAGATTAGTGTAATGAGTTTAAGTTTCATATATAAAGTTATATACTTTTGTTAGAAATAATGGCAACATGATCTAATTTAAACTTACAAGATAGTGCATCACCATTAATAGAACAATTAATATTCTTTCATGATCATACTTTAATAATTTTAATAATAATTACAATATTAGTTAGATATTTAATAATAACACTTTTTTTTAATAAATATACTAATCGATATTTATTAGAAGGACAAATTATTGAAATTATTTGAACAATTTTACCTGCAATTACATTAGTATTTATTGCTCTTCCTTCTTTACGATTATTATATTTATTAGATGAAGTAAATAATCCTTCTATTACATTAAAATCAATTGGACATCAATGATATTGAAGTTATGAATATTCAAATTTTAAAAAATTTGAATTTGATTCATATATAATTCCCACTAATGAATTAGAAAATAATAATTTTCGATTATTAGATGTTGATAATCGAATTATTTTACCTTTTAATACTCAAATTCGAATATTAGTTACTGCTACAGATGTAATTCATTCATGAACAATTCCTACTTTAGGAGTAAAAATAGATGCAACACCAGGTCGATTAAATCAAACTAATTTTTTTATAAATCGATCAGGATTATTTTATGGTCAATGTTCAGAAATTTGTGGAGCTAATCATAGTTTTATGCCCATTGTAATTGAAAGAGTTCCAACTAATACTTTCGTAAAATGAATATCTAAAATTAATTAAAATTCATTAGATGACTGAAAGCAAGTATTGATCTCTTAAATCAAATTATAGTAAATTAGCAATTACTTCTAATGAAAAGAATTAGTTAAATATATAACATTAGAATGTCAAACTAAAATTATTAATAAATTAATATTCTTTAATTCCACAAATAGCTCCAATAAACTGATTATTTTTATATATTATATTTAATATAATTTTTTTAATATTTAATTTTTTAAATTATTATATATTTTTAATTAAAAATACTATAAATACATTCAAAAATAAAAATATTACAAAAAAATTAAATTGAAAATGATAACAAATTTATTTTCTTCTTTTGATCCTTCCACAAATATTATAAATTTATCATTAAATTGAATAAGAACCTTATTAGGATTATTATTAATTCCTATAATCTATTGATTTATTCCATCACGATTTAGAATTATTTGAATTAATATATTATTAATTCTTCATAAGGAATTTAAAACATTATTAGGACCTTATAGCCAAAAAGGAAGAACTTTTATTTTTATTTCTTTATTTTCATTAATTTTATTTAATAATTTTATAGGTTTATTTCCATATATTTATACAAGTTCAAGACATATATCTATAACATTATCATTAGCATTACCTTTATGATTAAGTTTTATATTATTTGGATGAATTAATAATACACAACATATATTTGCACATTTAGTACCTCAAGGTACACCTTCAATTTTAATACCATTTATAGTATGTATTGAATCAATTAGAAATATTATTCGACCAGGTACATTAGCTGTTCGATTAGCTGCTAATATAATTGCTGGTCATTTACTTTTAACATTATTAGGAAATACAGGACCAATAATAAATTCAATAATAATTTCAATTTTAATTATTATTCAATTATTACTATTAATATTGGAATTTGCTGTTTCTATTATTCAATCATATGTATTTGCAATTTTAAGAACTTTATATTCTAGAGAAGTAATTTAATTTTTATTTAAATGTCAACACATTCAAATCATCCTTTTCATTTAGTTGATTATAGACCTTGACCATTAACAGGAGCATTAGGTGCAATAATTACAGTTTCAGGATTAGTAAAATGATTTCATCAATATAATATTAATTTATTTATAATTGGAATATTAGTAACTTTATTAACAATAATTCAATGATGACGAGATGTAACACGAGAGGGGACATTTCAAGGACTTCATACTTATATAGTTACAATAGGATTACGATGAGGAATAATTTTATTTATTACATCAGAAGTATTTTTTTTTATTTCTTTTTTCTGAGGATTTTTTCATAGAAGTTTATCACCAACAATTGAATTAGGAAGAACATGACCTCCTATAGGAATTCAAACTTTTAATCCACTTCAAATTCCTCTACTAAATACTTTAATTTTATTAAGTTCAGGAATTACTGTTACTTGAGCTCATCATAGTTTAATAGAAAATAATTATACTCAAACATTTCAAAGATTATTATTTACTGTAGTTTTAGGAATTTATTTTACAATTCTTCAAGGATTTGAATATATTGAATCATCTTTTACAATTGCAGATTCAGTATATGGATCATCATTTTTTATAGCAACTGGTTTTCATGGATTACATGTAATTATTGGAACAACATTTTTACTTGTATGTTTAATTCGTCATTATTATAATCATTTTTCATCAATTCATCATTTTGGATTTGAAGCTGCAGCCTGATATTGACATTTTGTAGATGTAGTTTGATTATTTTTATATATTTCAATTTACTGATGAGGTAGATAATTAAAATATTTATATAGTATAAAAAGTATATTTGACTTCCAATCAAATGGTCTAATTATTTTTAGTATAAATAATTTTTATTATTTTCATAACAAGAATTATTATTATAATTATTTCAATATTAATAATATTAATTGTAAATATTATTTCAAAAAAAACTTTTATAGATCGAGAAAAAAATTCTCCTTTTGAATGTGGATTTGATCCAAAAAATTCTGCTCGATTACCATTTAGTTTACAATTTTTTTTAATCGCAGTAATTTTTTTAATTTTTGATGTAGAAATTGCTTTATTAATACCAATAATTATAATTATAAAAATTTCTAATTTAATATATTGATTATTTGTAAGATTTTTTTTTTTATTTATTTTATTAATTGGTCTTTATCATGAATGAAATCAAGGTGCATTAAATTGAACAAATTAAATTAGGATAATAGTTAATTATAATATTTAAGTTGCATTTAAAAGGTGTTGAAATATCAACTTATCTTAAATAAGAAGTAAAAATTTACATTTAGTTTCGACCTAAAAATTTGGTGATTTAAACACCCTTATTTATTAATTAAAGCCAAAAAGAGGCATATCACTGTTAATGATATCATTGAATTTTAATTCTAATTAAAGAAATATGATGATCAAGAAAAAGCTGCTAACTTTATTCTTTAGCGGTTTAAATCCGTTTATATTTCTAATTTATATAGTTTAATTAAAACCTTACATTTTCACTGTAAAAATAAAATATTTAATTTTTATAAATATTTAAAAATTATAATAATTTCCTTAATATCTTCAATATCATGCTCTAAAATATAAGCTATTTAAATAAATTAATATAAAAATTAATAATACTACTAATCATAAAATAATTAAAATTAAATAAATCTTTATATTATTATTTTGTAAAAACTGAAAAAAAATAGAATTTTTTTTTATATTTATATATATTCCTTGACCTCCAAAATATTCATTTCAACCTTGATCAAAATTTTTATATAAATTATAACTTACTATTAAAGGAATAAAATTTATAGAAAAAGTTGAAATATTTGGTATAAACCATATATAACCAAAAAAATATCTATAATTATAAAATTTTAATGAATTACTTAATCAACTAATAGAAAATTTAGATAATTCATAACCAATTCAAGCTCCTAATATTCTAACAAATAAAGCTAAAATTTTTATCTCAATTGGTAAACAAATTATTAATGGAGTAGGAAAAATTAATCATCTTAATATTCTTCCTATTAAAATTACAAAAATCAATATAAATAATATACTTTTTAATATAATTCATCTTTTATCATTTAAAGAATGAAAACTATAAAAATTAAAATCTCCAGTAATAGAATAATAACATAAACGAAAAGAATAACATACAGTTAATCCTGTAGAAATAAAAAATAAAATAAAAATATAAATATTAACATAATTTATACAAACAACTTCTAAAATTAAATCTTTTGAATAAAATCCAGCTAAAAAAGGTATTCCACATAAAGCTAAATTAGATACATTTATACAAATACATGTTAAAGGTATATGAACTATTAAATTTCCCATAAATCGAATATCTTGTATATCTTTTAAATTATGAATAATAGCTCCAGCACATATAAATAATAAAGCCTTAAATAAAGCATGAGTTAATAAATGAAAAAAAGCTAATTTATAATTTCCTATAGATAAAATTCTTATTATTAAACCTAATTGACTTAATGTTGATAAAGCAATAATTTTTTTTAAATCAAATTCAAAATTAGCACCTAATCCTGCTATAAATATTGTTAATGTAGAAATTAATAATAAAAATAATCTTAAATTTTCATTTAAAATTACATTAAATCGAATTAATAAATATACTCCAGCAGTTACTAATGTAGAAGAATGAACTAAAGCAGATACTGGAGTAGGTGCTGCTATAGCAGCTGGAAGTCAAGAAGAAAAAGGAATTTGAGCTCTTTTAGTTATTGCAGCTAATATAATTAATAGACCAATAATTTGTATATAAAAATCATTTTTTATAAAATCCATATAAAAAATATAATTTCATCTTCCATAATTTAATATTCAAGAAATTGAAATTAATAACATTACATCACCAATCCGATTTATTAAAACAGTTAATATACCAGCATTGTAAGATTTAATATTCTGATAATAAATTACTAAACAATAAGAAACCAATCCTAAACCATCTCAACCTAATAAAATAGAAATTAAATTAGGTCTAATAATTAATAATATTATAGAAAAAACAAATATTAATACCAATATAATAAATCGATTAATATTCAAATCTCCTTCTATATATTGTTCTCTATAAAAAATTACTATACAAGAAATAAATAATACAAATCTTATAAATATTAATGATATTCAATCAAATAAAATTCCTATAACAATTGAACTAGAATTTAAACTTAATAATTCTCATTCAATAAAAATTGTATAATCTAATAATAAAAATTTTAAACTTAAAAAAAATAATATTATTCTAATTATAAATAAAATTACAAAACTAATAATACAAATAGAAATTATAAAAATAATTTAAGATAAGATTTAAACTTATATATTTGATATCACAAATCAAAATTTTAATTAAAATTACTTAAATTTATTAAATTCATAATATAAATAAATTTCTTTTAATAACTAATAAATTTAAAGGAAATCAATGTAAAAATAATAATAAATACTCTCGTAAATATCCAGAAGCACAAGAAAATTTTCCTGAATAAATTTTTCCATGTTGTCTATAAGAATATAAATATAATGTATAAACAGCTCTAAAAAAAGATAAAAATATTAATACAAAAATAGAAAATCAAGTTCAAGAAATTAAACTATTTAATAATCTAATTTCTCCTATTAAATTTATTGAAGGAGGAGCTGCTATATTAGAAGAACTTATTAAAAATCATCATAAAGTTATTCTAGGTATTAAATTAATTAAACCCTTATTTATAAATATTCTTCGTCTATTTATTCGTTCATAACAAATATTAGCTAAACAAAATAATCCAGATGAACATAATCCATGAGCAATTATTATTATATAGGCACCACAAAATCCTCAATAATTAAATGTTATAATTCCAGCTAAAACTATACCTATATGAGCAACTGATGAATATGCAATTAATAATTTTAAATCAGTTTGACGTAAACATACTAAACTTACTAATATTCCTCCTACTAATCTAATTCTTACAAATAAATAAGATAATGATATTCCTATAATAAAAAATATTGATAAAATTCGTAATAATCCATAACCTCCTAATTTTAATATAATACCAGCTAAAATTATTGAACCTGATACAGGAGCTTCAACATGAGCTTTTGGTAATCATAAATGAACTATATATATAGGTATTTTTACTAAAAATGCAAAAATTATACATATATATATATACATATTAAAATTATATAAATTATTAAAAAAAAAAAAATCTAAAGTTATATAATTATTATAATAATAAAAAATACCAATTATTATTGGTAATGAAGCAAATAAAGTATAAAATAATAAATAAATTCCAGCTTGTAAACGTTCTGGTTGATAACCTCATCCTATAATTAAAATTAATGTAGGAATTAAACTAGATTCAAAAAAAAAATAAAATATAAATAAATTTATTGAACTAAAAGTACAATATAAAAATAATAACAATATTAATAATAAAAATAAAAAAAAATTTGTAAAAAAATTTTTTTTATTAATTGATTCTCTTGCTATTAATATTAAAGAACAAATTCAAAAACTTAATAAAATTAAACCAAAAGATAATAAATCTGAACCAAAAAAATATCTAATATTTATTCATATACAATTAAAACTTCCTATTATTATAAATATAAATCTTATAATAAAATATATAGATTGATTCAATCAAAAACTATTTTTTTTAAAACATAAAGGAATTATAAATAATATTATAATTAAAAATTTTAACATAATATATTTATTGAAAAAAAAAAATCATTTCCATGAGTACGAATTAAAGAAACTAAAATAGATAAACCTAATACTCTTTCACAAACACAAAAAGTTAAAAATAATATACTAAAATAATATTCACAATTAAATATTGATAAATAAATAAATATTAATATATATAAAGATAAAATAATAAATTCTAATCTTAATAATATTAATAATAAATGCTTACGTTTAGATGAAAATATTATTATTCCAATAAAAAATATAAAAATAAATACTAAAATATTTAATAAGTAAATAATAAGTTTTAATAATTTAAAAAAAATATTGGTCTTGTAAATCAAATATAAGAATTATTCTTTTAAAACTTCAGAGAAAAAAGTAATCTTCTATCATCAATCTCCAAAATTAATATTTTTATTAAACTATTCTCTGTATTTATTATATATTATTATTAACAAGATTAATTATAACAATTATATTTTTATTTTTAAATCATCCTTTATCTATAGGATTAATTTTATTAATTCAAACTTTATTAATTACATTAATTTCAGGTTTATTTTCATATTCTTATTGATTTTCTTATATTTTATTCTTAGTAATAATTGGAGGAATATTAGTTTTATTTATTTATATAACAAGATTAGCGTCAAATGAAATATTTAAATTTTCAATTAAAACTTCAATTATTATTATAATTATAATTATTACAACTATTATAATTTATTTTTTTATTGATTATATAATAATCAATCCTTTATTTAAAAATTCTAACATAATAGAAATTTTAAATAATATAATTATAATAAAAAATGAAAATTTATTAACTTTAAATATAATTTACAATAAACCAAACTATATAATTAATTTAATATTAATAAATTATTTATTTTTAACATTAATTGCAGTAGTAAAAATTACAAATATTAATTATGGACCTTTACGACAAAAATTATAATGAATAAACCTATACGAATTAATCATCCCTTATTTAAAATTATAAATTCTGCTTTAATTGATCTTCCAACACCATCTAATATTTCACTATGATGAAATTTTGGATCTTTATTAGGACTTTGTTTAATTATTCAAATTTTAACTGGACTTTTTCTAGCTATACATTATACTGCAAATATTGATTTAGCATTTAATAGAGTTAATCATATTTGTCGTGATGTAAATTATGGATGACTATTACGAACTTTACATGCTAATGGAGCTTCATTTTTTTTTATTTGTATTTATATTCATATTGGACGAGGAATATATTATGGTTCATATAAATTTAATTATACATGAATAGTAGGAGTAATTATTTTATTTATAGTTATAGGAACTGCTTTTATAGGTTATGTATTACCATGAGGACAAATATCATTCTGAGGAGCAACTGTTATTACTAATTTATTATCAGCTATTCCATATTTAGGAAATATATTAGTTCAATGAGTATGAGGAGGATTTGCTGTTGATAATGCAACATTAACTCGATTTTTTACTATTCATTTCCTTTTACCATTTATTGTTACTGCATTAATTATAATTCATTTATTATTTTTACATCAAACAGGATCAAATAACCCATTAGGATTAAATAGAAATATTGATAAAATTCCCTTCCATCCATATTTTTCATATAAAGATATTATAGGGTTTATTATATTAATAATAATATTAATTATATTAACTTTATTAAATCCTTATTATTTAGGAGATCCTGATAATTTTACTCCAGCTAATCCACTTGTTACTCCAATTCATATTCAACCTGAATGATATTTTTTATTTGCCTACGCAATTTTACGATCTATTCCTAATAAATTAGGAGGAGTAATTGCACTTTTAATATCTATTTTAATTTTAATAATTCTACCTTTTATTAATATTAGAAATTTTCAAAGATTAAAATTTTATCCTATTAATCAATTATTATTTTGATTATTTTTTATTATTGTAATTTTATTAACATGAATTGGAATGCGACCTGTTGAAGATCCATATATTTTTATTGGACAAATTCTTACTATATTATATTTTTTATATTTTTTAATTAATCCTTTAATTATAAAAATATGAGATAATTTATTATATAATTAGTTAATGAACTTGTTATAAGTATATATTTTGAAAATATAAAAAAGAAGTATAATCTTCTATTAGCTTATACTAAAAATAATTCACTAAATTAATAAAGAAAAATAAAATATTTTTAAACCTATATATAAAAATAAATAATTTAAAGATATAGGTAAAAAACTTTTTCAAGCTAAATATATTAATTTATCATAACGATAACGAGGTAAAGTACCTCGAACTCAAATAAATAAAAATGAAATAAATACTATTTTAATAAAAAAAATAAAAGATATTAAATTTCTACCCAAAAATATTACACTAAATATTATTCTTATAAATAAAATTCTTGAATATTCAGATAAAAAAATTAAAGCAAAACCTCCTCTTCTATATTCAACATTAAATCCTGAAACTAATTCTGATTCACCTTCTGCAAAATCAAAAGGAGTTCGATTAGTTTCTGCTAATCTTGAAACAAATCATACAAAACCTAAAGGTAAAAATAAAAAAATTATTCAAATATATTTTTGATAAATTATAAATTCTATTAAACTAAATCTTTCAATTAATAAAATTAAAGATATTAAAATTAATGCTAAACTAACTTCATAAGAAATAGTTTGAGCTACAGCTCGTAATCCTCCTAATAATGAATATCTAGAATTAGAAGATCATCCAGCAATCATTACAGTATACACCCCTAAACTAGTACAAGATAAAAAAAATAATAATCCTAAATTAAAAGAAAATATTATTAAAAAATAAGGTATAATTACTCATAATAATAATGATAAAAATAATCTTATAATAGGTGAATAATAATATATAATATAATTTGAAAGTAAAGGATAAGTTTGTTCTTTAGAAAATAATTTAATAGCATCACAAAAAGGCTGTGGAATACCTAAAAATCCTACTTTATTAGGACCTTTTCGAATTTGAATATAACCTAAAACTTTACGTTCTAAAAGAGTTAAAAATGCTACTCCTACTAAAACACAAATAATTAATAATAATATAAAAATTAAAGAAAAAATTAAATCTATATAAAACAAGTATTATTTGTAAAATATTTACATATATGAATTCTAAATTCATTACACTAATCTGCCAAAATAATTTATTAATATTCAAAAATAAAAATATAAATATATTAAATATTTGGTCCTTTCGTACTAAAATATTTATATTTTAATAAAGATAGAAACCGACCTGGCTTACACCGGTCTGAACTCAGATCATGTAAAGATTTAATGGTCGAACAGACCAAAAATTTAAACTTCTACACCTAAATTAATCTTTAATCCAACATCGAGGTCGCAAACTTTTTTATCGATATGAACTCTTTAAAAAAATTACGCTGTTATCCCTAAGGTAACTTAATCTTTTAATCAATAAAAATGGATCATTAATATCATAAATTAATGTTAATAATAAAAAAGAATTATTTTAATCTTTCTATTACCCCAATAAAATAATTAATTATAATAAAACTTAAATAAATCCTAATTAATTATATTAAATATATTATAAAGCTCTATAGGGTCTTCTCGTCTTTTATAAATATTTAAGCTTTTTAACTTAAAAATTAAATTCTATATTAAATTAAATAGAGACAGATTTTACTTCGTCCAACCTTTCATACAAGCTTTTAATTAAAAAACTAATGATTATGCTACCTTTGCACAGTCAAATTACTGCGGCCATTTAAAAATTTCAGTGGGCAGGTTAGACTTTAAATATATCACAAAAAGACATGTTTTTGTTAAACAGGCGAGTAAAATTTTTGCCGAATTCCTTTAAATAATCTTTATTAAATTATTATATAAATAAATAATATATACTAATTTCATCATTATATCTAATCTTTAAATTTTTTAAAATTATTTATTTATAAAAAATTTAAAATAATATAAAATAATATTAATATTTAAATTAATTATAACAAATTATTATTGATAGCTATTTCTAAACTTACATTTTTTAATATATTTTAATTCATTTATAAATTTTTAATTAAAAGCTAATCCCCTTAATTATTAATATTAAAATATAATAAATTAATAAATTAATTTATTAAAATTAAAATATCTGAATTAAATTCATTTCTAAATAAACTAGATATATTTAAGAACGAATAACATTTCATTACCAATAAATTATTATAAATATTTATTTTACAATAAAAAAAATAATTTATTAGCTCTCTTAAAATCGAGAAAATTAAAATATTTAATATTTATTTAATAAACCCTGATACACAAGGTACAAAAATTAAATTTTACTTATAAATAATTAAAAAATTATTTAAATTATCTTTTACAATACAAATTAACTATAATTAACAAAATTTTTTCTATAAAATATACTAAAAATTAAAATAAATAAAATTATTTTTATTAAAAATTATTAAATAAATATTTAAAAATAAATCTTTAATTTCAAATTAAATTGATTTGCACAATAACTTTTTAATGTAAATAAAATGCTTTACTTAAACAAGCTCTAATTTGTCATTCTAGATACACTTTCCAGTACATCTACTATGTTACGACTTATCTTATCTTATAATAAGAGCGACGGGCGATATGTACATATTTTAGAGCTAAAATCATAAAATATAATTTTATTTAATTACTATTAAATCCACCTTCATAAGATTTATTCTTATCTTAATCCATATAAATAAATTTATTGTAACCCATTTCTTCTTAAATATATACTGCACCTTGATCTGATATATTTTTTAATATAAAATATTAAAAATTTATTTTCTATTAAAATTTTCTAATAACGACGGTATACAAATTTATAAAATAAGTAAAATTAATCGTGGATTATCAATTATAGAACAGGTTCCTCTAAATAGACTAAAATACCGCCAAAATCTTTAAATTTCAAGATCATAACTAATACTACTTTAGTAATACATTTTACATTTAAAATAATAGGGTATCTAATCCTAGTTTAAATATAAATTTCATAATAATTAAAACTTTTATATAAATTAATTTAATATTTAAAATTTCACCTAATAAATATAATATTAATTTATTTAATAATTTAATAAAATTATTTACTAATAAAATTTATTTATATTTTTTGTATAACCGCAACTGCTGGCACAAAATTTGTTAATACTAAAATTTATTTCTAATTCTCAATTTCTTAAATTATTAAAATTAAATACTGCGAATAAATCCATTTTAAATAAATTATTAAAATTTAATTAATATTCATACAAAAATTTACATGTAAAAAAAAAATTAAATAAATTTTTAAACTAGAATTAAACTTTATTTATTAATTCATAAAATAAAAACAAAAAATATATTAAAATAAAATAATTATTAATATAATAAAAATATATAAAATTTATATTTAATATTAATAAAAAATATAAATCATAATATAATATTAATTTATATTAAATTTTAAATTTTATTTGTTTAATTAAAAATAATAAATAGAAATAAAATTACTTATAATATTACTAATTAATTAATTTAAAATTTACAAATATTATTTTAATTAAAAATTATTAATAAAATAAATTTTTATAATTAAAATACTATTAATTAAAAAAAATATATAAGATTTTTTTTCAAAATAAAGAAATCTTCCCTCTACAAAATCAAATTACTATATAAATTC